GGTAGAAAGAAATATATAAATCTTTCTACCATATTTATTATTGTTATTGTAGTATATAAAGTCGTACTGTATAAAGATAGAGGTTTAATATAGATCAATCTACAATATGTATCTTCATAGATATTAATTACATATATGTAATGTATTTACATAACGTACCAATTCGATTTCTTTTCTTCATCTATTTAATTTGTGTTGATTCCAATCATCAATCTGAAAAAATCGAAGTCTTACTCTTACGATTCTAATTCCTAGAATTTCTGATTATTTTCAATATGAATCCCGATATCCATTGAAAGAATCAAATCGATGAAGGAAAAAAAGAGTATAGGCCTATATTCATAAATTAATAATTAATAACAAGAAAATCACATAATATTTTTTTATTATTCCGAAGAAGTAATTGATTGAGCAGTTGACAGATGATCCAGTGGTTCAGTTCCATGGGAACCTCTTTGGATTTCGAAAAGGATTAGTAAAGCCCACTGATTTTTAACGTTTGAACCATGATATGAAATGAGTTCAATAAAGCAAGCATAACATAAATAAAATTTCTAAAAGAATAAAAAAGCGGGAACGCGCAATATGTGACTTGCCCAAGGCAATATTTTCTTATGTGTAGTATATCGTTGGACAACCACTATGTCTATGTTGTTTCCTATAGGAAGTCTGTATCCACTTAATAACATAACTATTTTCTTTTCTCTTTGAACAGTAAAAAAAAAAAGAGGGGGAAACCAAAAAGAAATAAAAAAAGTAAAATAAAAAGGACTTTGCAGAACGATCTATAAAACAATTGATATGGTTTGAGTTTGATTCTTCAACTCAATTAGTAGTACTTCTAGAGTCCACTTCTACCCCATACTACGAGTGAAAGAGAAAATGTAAAGACTACCATTAAAGCAGCCCAAGCGAGACTTACTATATCCATGTGAATTATATCCCCTATCTCTATAAATATGAAGGAATTATTCCATTATTGTTCACTAATCATTATTATGTTCATTAATAATAGTGGAATCCCTGGCGAAGAGTCAAAAGGGGATTCTAACCCAACACCGTTGATGAAACAATCCAATAAACTCACAATTCTAACAGGTTCTTATATGATTTCTAGTAGAATCAGAAAACATTAAGCACAAGCAAAATACATACGTAGATACACCTCTGGAAGTTTCAAGGGAATGGTACTAACATGTAGTAATAATAAGACCTAGTCTTTTTTTTTGTTGACCTTCATTTCATTACATTAAGTAAAAAGTATCAAAATATAGAGTCAAGATAGATCACTATCTATCACATACCCCTAATTTCTCATTTTAGCTAATCCTTACGTTACGTCTCCCGCTTGTCTATGTGAAACAATCAGAAGATAGTCTATTACATTAAAGACAATTATCTCTTCAATCAATATTAAATTGAATGCAGGAGCACACATAGAATTTCATGAGTCTGTATACGAACAAAGTATCTTTCGACCTTTACGCAACTAATAATTAAATTCCTCGTTCGTCTATCCAAATTAATTGAAGACCCAGTTAATAAACACTACATTAATAATAGCTGTCATATCAAGATTTAACGATTCTTTTTCATTCAATATTCACTAATATAATCTTTCCTTGAATTGAAGCCTAGACGCAAGGATTTACAGCATTTTAATTTTAGAGAACAGAACCGCCAGATGCTTATAGCATCAAACAAGTATCAAGAGTCCTCTCCCCCGCTTACTTATGCTGGAAAAAAAATTTTCAAGTTATCTTAGCAAAACATAATAAGGTATTCCGATTTTTTTGTTGATCAGGCGACACCCAGATTTGAACTGGGGAAAAAGGATTTGCAGTCCCCCGCCTTACCGCTCGGCCATGTCGCCAAAACGATACAAAAAATATATTCAAATATTTCATTTTTTCTTTTTGTTTTTTTTTTGGGGGGGGGGGGGTTATTCATTTTTGTACTTGTATCTTGAATCCTGTTTTTTTTCTTTAATCTATTTCCTAAAAGAAATCCTTACCTTTCTCTTTGGATTGGATACATTTCTTTGATTGATTGTATAATATTTTAAAACAAACACACTATTTAAAAACACCCCTTTCCTTTTCTATTGAAAAACCAATTGTGGATCTTCAGTCACAAAACAAAACTTCAGGACAAATTTGAACCATTAACTATTGACTGTGAATTTGAATTCATGAACGATTCCGGGGTTTGAATATAAAATTGTTTTTTCCTAATGATATAAGAAAATCCAAATTGATACATATTACATATACATAATTAAACTAATCAATATTGATTAGTTTCAATAAAAAAAATCCTTCTTAATTTAAATCATAACAGCAATTATGAATATATGTAAACCCCAGAACATAACTTGTTACACAGATATTATCTAAATCTAATCGGGTATCTTATCTGTATATGATGCTTATAGGAAATTTTCGGTAAATTATTGTGCTTCAATTTTTACAAATTTTCATTGAGTAAAAAATCGAGATTT